TTCCAACCAATTCCCAAAAAATATAAATTTGTATTAAATTAGAACTTGTAACTAATCCCAACATTGAAGTATTGAAAAAAGTCATATAAGCAAAAAATCTCAAATATCCTTGATCATGAGACATATAATTGTCACTATAAATAAGAACCAGAATTCCAACTGTAGTGATTAATACTGACATAATAGAAGTAAGTGGATCGATAAAGTGTCCGAACTCTAAAGAAAAATCATTATTAATGGTCCAAGACCATACGTATTGATAGATAGAACTTCTATCTATTTGATGAATAGCTAGATCAACCGAAAAAATCATAACTATACTTAACAATAAAATACTAGGAAAAGACCACATACGGCGAAGATTTTTTGTTGCCGTCGGAAAAAGTAGAAGTCCCACTCCTATTAACATAGGAACCGGAAGTGGAACGAAAGGTATGATCCAGGAATATTGATATGTATGCTCCATAAAAATAATAATAATAACTTGTGTTTTTATTCTTAATTAATTAATTGTTTCTGATTCAACAGCTCTTATCTCTTTTTCAAGGGATTAATCAAAAAAATTAAGGTATTAAAAAAAAACTAAAATAGCATTTTCTATTCGTAGTTTTTTTGAATCTTTGCCAAATACTAATACTTCAAAAATTTTCAAAGTTCAAAGCGGTCAAATAATATAATTAAGTTACTAGTAAAAAATAAAGAATTATTTAATACTAATACTAAGTAAGATTTTTACCAAGATGTAGCAAATTCAAATTTCAATTATTAGTCCCTATTACAATAATTTATGTACATCGATCAAGACTAAAGAATTAAACCAAAAAAGTACTTGATTTTGATATAAATCATAGGATGTCCCAGAACTTTACCCAATAAAAAAATAACTAGTTCTTTTTTTATTGAGAACCATTAACTAGTGGCTTCCATTGCAATAAATGAGATTTAAGAACCAATTGCTAGAAAAAAAAGATTAAAGTTTTTTTTTTAATTAGGTAAGGTTTCTTCAACTGGGTCGATGTATTTTTCATCTATAACTGTAGCATGCCAAAAATAGACAGAGATAGAAACGGAAAGACTTTTTCTTTTTTTAGCAACTTCAACCAAATCCACTTCAACCAATTCAATTGTATTTGTATTATATGGCCATCCTAGAGATATCGATTTGAATAGAGATATAAAGGCACCACCAATAACTTCCAAATACGAATTGTTCTTTCCCGGATATTGTATGGAATAGAAATTGAAAAAATGCAATATCATAATATCATATTGTTTTTCTTTTTTGTTCTAGTAATATTTTATTCTATTTTCACATATTTGTATTTATTTTTTTTTATAAAGGGAGTATAATTTAGAGAATAAATAGACAGATAATGAAATGAATAGTAAAAATAAAAATGATTTGTTTTAAACAATAGATGTCTTTCACATCCAATTTTAGCAATGAATAACCCTTTTGTTTGCGAATGGCAGTTCCAAAAAAACGTACTTCTAGATTAAAAAAGCGTATTCGTAAAAATAGTTGGAAAAGAAGGGGATATTGGGCAGCGTTGAAAGCTTTTTCGTTAGCGAAATCCCTTTCAACCGGGAATTCAAAAAGCTTTTTTGTACGACAAATAACTAATAAAACGTTGGAATAATCTGAATCAGCCTGACTCGAAAAATGAGCTAATTTCGTTTCTAATTTATACTATACTTTTGAATATATCATTATCATATAGAATATAAATGAATATATCATTATCATATAGAATATAAAAATCGAAATAAAAAAAAGTAAGTAACGATTTCCATTCGATAATGTTTTGAACCGATTGATTTGTCTACTGAATTCTAAAAAAAGGTTTGGTACTCTTTTTGGAATTTGAAAAAAAAAAAGAATCAAAATAAAAAGTTTCAACCTTTTTTTGATTTGAATATGTTTTTCATTCCCAGGATGGGGAAAATAAGAATCCCCATCACCCCACCCACTTATAAATAACACACCAATAAAGATTTTGTCTTTTTTTTTTTTTACTTTTCTTTTTTTAGTTATGCTATAGAAGAGGGGATCTAAAATCTTTAGGCAAAATCGATGGGTTGTTGAAACTAATTGATTAAGTATAAAATAGAAAACCGTTTTGTAACTTTATGAATCATTATTTTTCTGAATCACTGTATATACCATATACCCCGCACTTTCCCTACAAATGGGAAAAGCACCTTTACCCATTTAGGCGGATATTAGATACGAATAGGGTGAAATTTTTAAGTGATCAAAAAAATACTCTGTTTGAAAGGGAGGATCAATCAAAAAATCTATATCTTTAGAATTCTAATTTTTCTAATTTAGAGAATTCTAGTTTAGAAAGAATTTTTTGAAGCAAGGTACAATTACGATAGAAATCGCAATTTTTTTATATGATCTGTCCAGCCCAATACCTAGTTGGTTTGATAAATCCTAACACAAATTAATATTCAAAAAAAACCTAACGATAAGGATTACAACAACACAAAAGCGATGCAAATTAAATAAATCCTTTTGCATTTTTGAATTGGTGGATGTCGCGCTGAAATTGTGATTCATAAAAAAAAATAATATTAGTTTTCGATTCATTCATAAAATCATATAAATGAGAAATGAATCATTAAAAACTGAAAAAAAAAGAGAAAGCACTTTTTTTTTTCGTTTTTTCCTGAATTGAAGGTAAGAACTATTTGGTTATAACAATTCTATTTTATGAAAACATAAACTATGAAAACTTCCATTGTTAAGTTAAATAAAACTGAAACCTTAAATAACTAAAAAAGACGATAAAAAGGGGAATCTTTCAATCTATATTTTCTATATTTATATTTAAATTTAAACAAGGTTTTATTCATCAATTTGAATGCTTCCTAAAAACGATTTCTTTGAAATTGACTCTTTCAATCTCGACGATTGAATAAAAAAAGGTTATTATGATTTCGAGCAAGCCGCTATGGTGAAATCGGTAGACACGCTGCTCTTAGGAAGCAGTGCTAGAGCATCTCGGTTCGAGTCCGAGTGGCGGCATAGCATCTTCTAAAAGATATACAAAAAGACCTATAATGAATTTAATTTCTGATTTCCATTCCGTATACTTGAGGGACTCTCTTTTCATTTTTTTTTTTTTTTATTTATGATATGATATTTTCAACTTTAGAGCATATATTAACTCATATATCCTTTTCGGTCGTTTCGATTGGAATTACAAATCAGTTGATAATCTTATTAGTCGATGAAACCATAGGACTATATGATTCATCAGAAAAGGGGATGATAGCTACCTTTTTCTGTCTAACAGGATTATTAGTCACTCGTTGGATTTATTCGGGACATTTCCCATTAAGTGATTTATATGAATCATTAATCTTTCTTTCATGGAGTTTCTCCATTATTCATAGGATTTTCTATTTTAAAAAACATAAAAATCATTTGAGCGCAATAACCGCGCCAAGCGCTATTTTTACCCAGGGTTTTGCTACTTCGGGTTTTTTAACCAAAATGCATCAATCCGGAATATTAGTACCCGCTCTCCAAGCCCAGTGGTTAATGATGCACGTAAGTATGATGGTATTAGGTTATGCAGCTCTTTTATGTGGATCGTTATTATCCGCAGCTCTTCTAGTCATTACATTTCGAAAAATTAGAAGGATTTTTGATAAAAGCAATAATTTTTTAAATGTAAATGAGTCATTTTCCTTTGATGAAATCCACTACATGAATGAAAAAAACAATGTTTTACTAAACACTTATTTTCTTTCTGCTCGAAATTATTCCAGGTATCAATTGATTGAACAATTGGATCAGTGGAGTTATCGTATTATTAGCCTAGGATTTATCTTTTTAACGATAGGTATTCTTTCGGGAGCAGTATGGGCTAATGAGGCATGGGGATCATATTGGAACTGGGATCCAAAGGAAACTTGGGCATTTATTACTTGGACTATATTCGGGATTTATTTACATACTCGAACAAATACAAATTCTGAAGGTGTAAAGTCTGCAATTGTCGCTTCTATGGGCTTTCTTATAATTTGGATATGCTATTTCGGGGTCAATCTATTAGGAATAGGATTACATAGTTATGGTTCATTTAATTAACATACAATTGAATTCAAGAAAGGGCCTGATGAATACAAACATAGGACAGCGCATATAAAACTTACTTAGTGTAAGCCACCGAGAACCTTTTGAATCACTACACTACTTGATTCAAAAGGTTCTCACAACCGACAAAGGTGTCTGGTTACAATTCCAATTTATTTTTTTACTTATTTATATTTAACTTAAACTTAAGAGAAGAAAAAAGACTTCGTTTTTCATTGTCCAATGAACAATTTTTAAAAGCATAGGATTGCTTTTTTATTTATTTTTTTTTTTATTCATGAAAACGATCTATAAAAAAAAATTAGATAGAATAGCTTCGACCTTGTCCACTGATAGGGAGAGAACGAAATCCGGATAAATACCAATACCTATTACGGGCAGAAGAATAGACATCAAAACAAATAACTCCCGTGGGCCAGAATCAAAAAAATAAGATTTTTGAGCATTAAATAGCTTGTACCCATAGAACATTTGTCGTGACATAGATAATGAATAAATAGGAGTTAATATCATTCCAATTGCCATTACAAAAGTAATTAGTATTTTTGGCATTAAAAAATATTTTTGGCTGGTAATTATTCCAAAAAATACTATCAATTCCGCAACAAAACCACTCATGCCCGGTAATGCAAGAGAAGCCATCGATAAGATACTGAATATCGTGAATATCTTTGGAATTGGGATAGCCAATCCGCCCATTTCGTCAAGATAACCAAGACGTATTCTATCATAACTCGTTCCTGCCAAGAAAAAAAGCGCAGCGCTAATAAACCCATGAGAAATTATTTGTAAAATTGCTCCGTTGAGTCCCGTATCGGTTATCGATCCAATCCCTATAATTATGAAACCCATATGAGATACGGAGGAATAAGCTATTCTTTTTTTTAAATTCCGTTGGCCAGGAGATGTTGAAGCTGCATAAATTATTTGCATTGTACCTACTATCATCAACCAGGGAGAAAATATAGAATGAGCGTGCGGTAATAGTTCCATATTGATCCGAACCAACCCATACGCTCCCATTTTTAATAAGATTCCGGCTAGAAGCATACAAGTACTGTAATGCGCCTCTCCATGGGTGTCTGGTAACCATGTATGTAAGGGTATAATCGGCGATTTGACAGCAAAAGCAATAAGAAATCCAATATAGAATATTATTTCCAGTGCCACGGGATACGATTGATTAGCTAATGTTTCCAAATTTAATATTGGTTCATTGGAACCATATAAACCGATACCCAAAACTCCTATTAATAGAAAAACCGACCCTCCCGCAGTGTACAAAATAAACTTTGTAGCTGAATAAAGACGTTTCTTTCCCCCCCACACTGATAGAAGTAGATAAACGGGAATTAATTCTAACTCCCACATGATGAAAAAAAGTAAAAGGTCTCGAGAAGAAAATGATCCTATTTGACCGCTATACATTGCTAACATCAGGAAATGGAATAATCGGGAATTCCGAGTAACTGGCCGAGCCGCTACAGTAGCTAAAGTGGTGATCAATCCTGTCAATAAAATAGGTCCTAAGGAAAGTCCATCTATTCCCAATCTCCAGTAAAAATCAAAAAAATCGATCCATTTATAATCCTCTGCCAGCTGGATTAATGGATCGTCCAACTGGAAATGATAACAGAATGCATAGGTCGTTAGAAGGAGCTCCAAGACGCATATATATATAGTATACCCTCTCGTCACCTTATTTCCTCTATGAGGCAGAAAGAACATTAAAGAACCCGCGGCTATCGGAAAAACTACAATTAGTGTTAACCAAGGAAAATAATTCGTGGTAAAGACAAGATACACTTGTACCAGAAAAACCCGTACTCTAAAATAGAATCTATTCGATTCTATTTTAGAGTACGGGTTTTTGTCGGTAATCGGTAAAAAAAAAATAAAAAGGATTCGAAATGGATTCAAGTGGGGTTTTCTGAAACGTATCAATATCAATAAGCTAGACCCATACTTCGAGTTGTTTCATGCCATAAATAAACTCGAACACTCAAGAAATCCGTTGGACAGGCGGATTCACATCTCTTACAACCAACACAGTCCTCTGTTCTTGGAGCAGAAGCAATTTGCTTAGCTTTACATCCGTCCCAAGGTATCATTTCTAATACATCTGTGGGGCAGGCACGGACACATTGAGTACACCCTATACATGTATCATAAATCTTTACTGAATGTGACATTTGATCTATAAATTTTTTAACTCCTAAATTTTCGATCTAGTAAATTTGGAAATGGCTCATATATTTAAACACCAGATGAATCAATGATTTACCAGAATTTTTCTAATCAATCCACTTCTGGATCAACTCATAATAATAATAATAGCGAACAAAGATACTTTGATTTCTTATCTTTTCGCAAACATGATCGAGGTTACGACTTATTATATATGCTAATTCGAATTGATCAAGATTATGATTTCTAAATACTACTTATTCAACAAAGTCGATTGATTGATACGAGTCGATTTTCTGTTACGATAAATTGACGAAACAATAGCTGATCCAATAGCTGCTTCAGCGGCTGCAATAGCTATAACAAAAATTGAGAAAATATCTCCTTTTAATTGCCGACTATCAAAAAAATCAGAAAACGTTACGAAATTTATATTAACCGCGTTTAGTATAAGTTCAAGACACATCAGGGCCCGAACCATATTTCGACTCGTGATCAATCCATAGATACCGATAGAAAATAAATAGGCACTTAAAACAAGTACATGTTCGAGCATCATTGACCAACTCCGTACCAATTTCGATTCATTTCAATATGAACAATAATTCAAGTGATTCGATTGCTTAGAATATAACAAGTACGGAACAAAAGAATATATTTGGAATAGATCGAATAGAGCGAATAATAAAATTTCGATTTTCTTTTATACATGAACAGAACTGTATTCAAATAGAATTTCAGGGAAACAGATGTGATAACACAGAAAAGGTTTGAGTTTGGATTTCTGTTCCTAGTTAGAAAGATTTTTTACTGACGAGCCACGGCAATTGCACCTATCAAAGCAACTAAAAGAATTATCGAAATCAGTTCAAATGGAAGAAAAAAGTCCGTTGATAAATGAATGCCAATTTGTTGACTATTACTTATCAAATCTTCCTCTATAATCTGGTTGGATCGTGTAGTCCAAATAATCCCATACCACGACGTATCTAGAATAGTAGTGATTAATGAAAAAAAAATACTTGTACAAACTAGGGAAGTAACCCCATCCCCAATAGTCCAAAGATGCAAATTAAAATCTTTGGAATAGTCTGAACCATTCATGAACATTACAGCAAATATGATTAAAACATTTACAGCCCCCACGTAAATAAGAAGTTGTGCAGCAGCTACAAAATGGGAATTTGATAGAATATAGAATAAGGATATACAAACAAGAACCAATCCTAATGAAAAGGCAGAATAAATTGGGTTGGTAAGTAATACCACTCCCAAACCTCCTACTATAAGACCCGATCCCAGAAAAACTAAAAGAAAATCATGTATTGGTCCAGGCAAATCCATTATATTAAAATAAGAGATAAATAAATCGAAATGTTTTTCATGACCTTATTGAACCGACCAGGCAAAATTTGTTTATGATACATTCCCGATTGAATTAAATTCTAATCTAATAGGTGTGAGTTAATACGGGTATAGTTATAGTTATTGGATCCATTTCGTTCTTTTCTTTATTCGAAATGGCAGTTTGAAATTAAAACTATATATTTCGAAATAATTATGGAGATATTAATAGACTTTCAATACAAATTAAGTCATACCTCTCAGCACCCAATCAATAGTTGGGATTTGGAATTCTTGACCAAGCAAAGAGAAAGACCTTATCCCTTTCTACCAAAACGAAACCTTAGTAATTTGCAATTACTCTTTTCTTTAATCAAGAGGTTTCCCCGTTTTTTCTTTGAGGCGAATTCAAAACTGTTCGAATTGTAAAATCGTCAATTATTGACATTGGTAAACGGCCTAACGCAATTTGATTATAATTCAATTCGTGACGGTCGTACGTAGCAAGTTCATATTCTTCAGTCATTGATAAACAATTTGTTGGACAATACTCAATGCAGTTACCACAAAAAATACAAATTCCAAAATCAATACTGTAATTAAACAATCGTTTCTTTCGAATATCTGTTTCCAATTTCCAATCAACAACTGGCAGATCTATAGGACATACACGAACACATACTTCACAAGCAATACATTTATCAAATTCAAAATGGATTCGACCGCGGAAACGCTCCGATGTGATTAATTTTTCATAAGGATATTGAATAGTTACAGGTAAACGATTTGTTTGGGATAAGGTAATCATGAAACTTTGACCAATGTACCTTGCAGCCCGGACTGTTTGTTGACCATAATTCATGAACCCAGTTACCATAGGGAACATATCGTGAATATTTATGAATAATTTGATTTTCTTTCTTTCTCTTGTTTGAGACAAGTTGCAAATATCGTATTCCTTTTTTCTTTACAGTGAAAGGAGTTGGGAAGAAGTTGTTAATAATAGATTACCGAGAGAAATAGGTAAAAGAAATTTCCAGCCAAGATTTAATAGTTGGTCCATTCTTAATCTAGGTAAAGTCCATCTTGTTGTGATAGGAATGAACAAGAACAAATAAGTTTTAGCTAATGTAATAAAGATACCAATTGTCGTTCCAAAGATTCCATCCGCTTTATTTATTTCAAATAGCTCAGGAACAAATATGTACGGAATGGAAAGATTCCAACCACCCAAGTAAAGAACTGTTACAAATAATGAGGAAACTAATAGATTTAGATAAGAAGCAACGTAAAATAAACCAAATCGGATCCCTGAATATTCGGTTTGATAACCAGCTACTAATTCTTCTTCTGCTTCTGGTAAATCAAAAGGTAATCTCTCGCATTCCGCTAGGGAAGAAATTAGAAAAATCATAAACCCTATGGGTTGACGCCACAAATTCCACCCCCAAAAACCATATTTTGACTGCGCCCCAACTATATCAACTGTACTTGAACTGTTAGATAATCATAGTCGGTGATAACATTACTGTTCCCATCGCTATTACAAAACCGTACATGAGATTTTCACCTCATACGGCTCCTCAAGGTCACAAATAAATGTAAGGACCGAGCCAGTATTAGTTATCTTGATATGGTTATAGGATAGATAGAGTCAAAATCTATCGGAAGGTCCCCAATTATACCAATGGAATTCTGTCTGCTATAAGAATAAATAAAAAAAAAAAAGAATATTTCTGAATTGATCTCATCCTTTACGAATTTCAATTTTTCTGTGTTGAGTAATAACTTAATAAATCCTTGAATAAAATACTCCTTGTATAAATATCAATAGATATTTGAACCCATCATTTTTTTTTTTCGATTACGAAAAAGAATTAGGCATTACATTAGTTCATGAATCATGACACGAATTATATTTCTATTAATATATGAAAGAAAGAATAAAAGGATCTCTTTTGTTTATATTGTAATTGTGTAAGTGTATTTCTTCTATTTTTTTTTTTTGTTCCTCTTCTTCGTTCTGAGAAAAAGGGGGGGGCTTAAAAAAGGTAAAGGATTATTTCGTTCCCGACAGTCATTTGTTTAATCGGTGGATAGTAGCATACTCTGGATCGGAATTGTGGGGAGTACTCCCTGATCATTTCTACCAACTTAAAGCCCCAATTAGTATTCTTTTTATGTTATGCAGAAGTATCCTTTTAGATAATTTACATAATCTTCATTACTAATCCTTTGTGTGTATTTTTGTGTTCCTTACTATCCACCCATCTTTTTTTTTAATCCCCCGTTTTGGTAATATATGTATTGTAATACATACAAACGATACTGAAAACTCCATACGGTTGATCCTTTGAGCCCGCTTCAAGTCAGGATGACATGACCAATCAACCAATCTTGGGGTAAAGGGCTTCTTCTATGTTTGTTTACTTGCGCTTAACTCTTGTACATAGGAAATGAGACTCAATCCACTTTTACTGCGAATTTTTAAGTTGTTTTCTTTCACTCATATATAACTACCTAATTTATTTTATTAACTTAAAGAATAAATAAATGAATAAAAAACTGAAGATATCTATTGTCGAACGAAAAGAATAGGGAAAAGAAAAGCTTCGGTTTTAGCGAATCGCACGTAGAGATATTGATAAAACACATAAAGTTAATGGTATTTCATAACTAATCGATTGAGCAGCAGCTCGCAGACCACCTAAAAAGGAATATTTATTATTTGATCCATATCCTGACATAAGAAGTCCAATAGGAGCAATACTTGAAATGGCAATCCATAAAAAAATACCGATATTGAGATCAGCTAAAACAAGGTGATAACTAAAAGGAATTACTGAATAACTTAGTAGAATTGATATGACTGCTATAGATGGTCCAATACTGAATAAACGAGTATTTCCTCTAGATGGAAGAAGATTCTCTTTGAAAAGTAGTTTTGTCCCGTCGGCTAAAGCTTGAAGAATTCCCAAGGGGCTGGCGTATTCAGGCCCAATACGTTGTTGTATTCCTGCGGATACTTCTCTTTCTAACCACACAATTACGAGTACACCTATTGTGATTCCCAATACAGGAGTGAAAATAAGGGCAAGCATCCATATGATCCCATAGACCTCTTTTAAGGATTCCAATTTGGAAAAAGAATTGATATCTTGTACTTCTGTTGTATCAATTATCATTTCAACGATCAACTTCTCCCATAATGATATCTATACTACCTAGTATCGTCATAATATCAGCCAATTTCATTCTTTTAACTAACTGGGGAAGAATTTGCAAATTGATAAAACCCGGTGGGCGAATTTTCCATCTCCAAGGAAAAACGCTTTGATCTCCTATCAGAAAAATTCCCAATTCTCCTTTTGGGGCTTCGACTCTTACATAAAGTTCTTGTTTCGGCAATTCAAAAGTAGGAGAGGGTTTTTTACTAATGAATCGATCTTCAAAATCATTCCATTCTGGATTCCTTTCTTTATCAAAGCATCGGATTTCTAAATTCTCATAGGGACCCCCCGGAATTCCTTCCAAAGCTTGTTGAATAATTTTTATGGATTCCGTCATTTCACCCATTCGGACTAAATAACGGGCTAATGAATCTCCTTCTTTTTGCCACTGTACTTCCCAATCAAATTCGTCGTAACACTCATAATGATCGACTTTACGAAGATCCCATTCTAGTCCAGACGCTCGTAGCATTGGTCCTGACAAACCCCAATTTATTGCTTCTTCTCCACCGATAATGCCTACTCCTTCAACTCGTTCTAAAAAAATAGGGTTTCGCGTAATAAGTTTTTGATATTCAACAACCCCCGTTAAAAAATACTCACAGAAATCCAAACATTTATCTATCCAGCCATGAGGTAAATCAGCTGCTATTCCTCCGATACGAAAATAATTATGCATCATTCTCATACCGGTGGCAGCTTCGAATAGATCATATACTAATTCTCTTTCTCTGAAAATATAGAAGAAAGGAGTCTGTGCACCAATATCTGCCATAAAAGGCCCAAGCCATAACAGATGAGACGCTATACGACTCAACTCCAACATAATTATTCTGATATAGCTGGCCCTTTTAGGTACTTGAATATTTCCCAACTGTTCTGGTCCATTTACAGTTATTGCTTCTGTGAACATAGTAGCTAAATAATCCCAACGTGTTACATAAGGCAGATATTGTATAATTGTTCGGTTTTCCGCAATTTTTTCCATCCCTCTGTGTAAATAACCCAATATTGGTTCACAGTCAATAACATCTTCACCATCTAGAGTAACGATGAGACGAAGAACACCGTGCATTGATGGGTGGTGAGGTCCCATATTGACTACCATAAGGTCTTTTCCAGTAGCTAGTATATTCATAGGTTTTTCCTCGATTCATTCTTACATGAATTGTTGAAAACGAAAAGAAGTTCATCAAGATTCAAAATCTAATAAATCAAATAATTCCCATTTTTTTTTTTTTTCAAATTAACGATTTTTTGACTCCCGAATATTTAACTGACTAATTAATTCTTTATAACGTACTCTATTTTTCTTTGACAAATAAGATAGCAGCCGTTGGCGTTTTTCCAGAATTTTCCGTAGCCCTCTCTGAGATAAATAGTCTTTTCTGTGCAATTCCAAATGTGAAGTAAGTCTTCGTATCTTATTGGTGAAACTGAATACTTGAAATTCAACAGACCCGCAGTTTGCTTCTTTTTTTTCTTGAAAAATAATTGAGATGAATGAATTTTTTACCATCAAACGAAATCCCCTCCCTCCTTTTTTATATGAATTTTACTGATCAGTAATAATAATGCTAGTCATTTTAATTTGATATACACAATAATCTTACGTTCGTTATCAACTTGCTCTAAAAGCAACCAATAATCAATTCAATTTGCAATTTGATTAGGGATCCAAAAGGATGCTATATTTGTTCAAAAGAGAAAATTTTAGACCTAAAAAAAAAAAGATTCTGTTGATTTATTTATAGATCTAATTGATATGGATATCATTAAATTGGTATCATGTATCAGAATGGAATGGAAGACAAGGCATGTGTGCATCTCTTTGTTTTCATATATCCGATACAGTACATCATAGATAGGAAAAACATAGTATTAACGAATTTTCAATCGTGGGTATATACGTATCCTTACCATACTGAAACGACTGCCATTATTGGTATTAAACCAATAGCGATTCATACAAACTAAATCTTCTAATCGATAATTGGGCCAAAGAAAGAACTTTAAGTTAATCAATTGCTTTTTTTCTCTAGTAAGATCTTTGCTTTTATCCAAAACGTAATTACGCATACCATTTCTCTTCTTCGAATTGAAACAAATTAGAGTTCTCAATTCTCTACGACGGTTAGGGAATAAAATATTTTCAGGAACAAGCAAATCATAATGATTTTTGTCTTTAGTTCGAGTCATTATTTGAGGGCTTGGAATGGATTCATCAAAATTTTTCTTATCAACATAGCTTTTTTCTCGGTATCTTTTATTAAATTTAAAGTGGCGCTTATTCTTATGAACCACTGAAATACCTACGGTTTGATATATAAAAAATTGTCCATCATTTTTTACAGACAGACGAAGCGGTTCGATAATCAATATTCCCCTTTTCATCAATTCTGTAAGAGTGAAATCCTTCTGAACAATCAAAATATCCAGACCCATTTCTCCCCTTTGAATAGAGGATATAGCAATTTCTCTTGGATTTATCAGTCGAAGCAGGAGACCATATATGTGGATATTATTGATTATCTTTTGATTTAAAGAATTATCCAATCTCAACTGAAAACGCAAATATTTTTTTAGGAAGAAATAAAGCTCTGCTTCTGTGTTTCTCTTGTATTGCTTTTTCTTTCTACGTTTTTTCATGTCAGATCCCGCATACTTTTCTTCAACATCTTTTTCTTGGTTTGAGAGAATTGATCCAAGACTTACTTGATTTTGGCCATCTGATCTAGGATTTACTTGGCCTGTGGGTTCTCTTTCTTCTTGACTTCCATTCTCTAATTCAAGAGATTTTTTTTGATTCGATGAGAGAAAAAGATCTTCCTTTTTCTTTGCAGTTATGTTTTTAGTCCCATTTGCATTTCCAGTAAAATTGAAAAGAAGTAATTTGATTGGTATGATCCACGGTTTCATTTTATATGCATTAAAAAGTAGCACAAATTCTGGGAAGAACCACAGCTCCAGATTTGATATAGGACTACTTAGTATTTCGTCATTCATTCTCATCCAATCAAAAAAGAAGCTTTTTTGATTCGATGGGTTAATTTCTTCATTTTGATGAATTGTAAGAGAAAAAAGACCTTTCTTATTAATTTCATCAACTATTTGATAATTATCCGCCCCAATCTTAGTATTTTCATTACTGTTGGTACCAGTATCCATATCAACCCAGGATCGAATATCGATCTTATTTCTAAGACAAAAATGAAGAAGTCTCCAATCAAAATATTTTCTATCCGAAAATTTCTCTATATCCATAATATCGTCTTCCCCGAGATAATTATTGATAGGGATACCTCCCAGCATACCAAATAATTTGCCTTGCGCTATGTTGTAATTATAAAAACTTTCTTCTTTATTCTTTACTTGGAATAGTGATCTATGACTATACGAGTCTTTCTTATCTTCATAATTAATAGATTTATATGATAAAAGATCATATCTATAGTGTTTTTTAAAATTCGATTTTTGATTCCGTAATGGGTCTGCTTCAAAAAGATTTTGTTTTTCTTTTTCGTAATGAGTTAATCGGTTTTTTTCATATGCATCTTTTTTGTTTAAATCTTGATTTTTAGTTATACAGTCTTGATTCACTCTATTTCGCCATTTTTGTGGTACTAATCTAAGCCATTTAATCCGAGATAAATTGTATTGATATTGATAATGACCCCTTAACCAGGTTTTCCATTCATTCATTCCAAAATTCCAAAAAGGTTTAGGTCTTAATTCGTAATGAAATATTCCTTGTTTTTCAAAAAAATCTTTTATTTCATTCTTAAGAAAAAGAGATGTTCCGTGATATTGAAGGACAGATCTTAAATTCGAAAAGTTAATAACTTGGGTTTGTGATAATTTGTAAAATACATATGCTTGTGATTGTGAGAAAGAAGATAAATCCCCCAAAATCTTTGAATTTTTATTATTACTAATCTTACAAAGTGATTTTTTTATAGTCGAAAGAAAGTGAATTCTATTTTTATTTGTTTTATTAATTTTTTCCTGATTTGCTTCATTATTGTGGACGTTTTTATCAATAATTTGAATTTTTTTTGTTGATTCAAGAAAAAGTTTTGCATTGATTCTTGGAATATTAAGAATAGATAGAAAAATATTTATGTATATCTTTTCAATCACAAATTTTATAAAAAAATATGATTTACGGATTAATCGAATACTTCTTCTTTTTAATATCTGCCAAATCTTTTTTGATGATTCTAATATTTTAGTACGATAACTGATTTTGTTAGAACTAATATTTATTTCTTGAGTTAGCAATCCTTTTTTCTTATCTTTTGAAATTTTTTCTACTTGCTTTCTGATTATGTTTGTTCTATTACTCAGATCTTTCAGTTTTGTTTCTGTCAGTGAGAAATTTGTCCAATGCATATATCGAATTTGAATAGGGGATTCGTGAATCGTCTGATTACTTATTATCGAATCTTTTTTAGTTTTACCCAAGTCATCTATTTCTCTCAATCTAACTAATCGAATTGGCTTTCTTTTTGAAAGTTTTTTTCTTCCTCCTTTTATAAATCGAATGCTTTTGATGCCCCATTTGTTTGTTTCTTTTGCGACTTTTCGGAAAACTTTTGTTCTTTCTTTTACTTTTAAAACTCTTAAAACTATAAAAGGCTTAGTTTTCCATTTTCGAATTTTTTTTTTTAATTCTTTAAAAACGGGTTCAAAAAATGAATGTCGTTTTCGGGGAGAACCAAAAGGACGTTCGGTTTCCATTCCCCAAACTGTTAAAAAAAAAAAATCACTTTCTTGTCCTTTTATTTTTTTCATTGGATCTTTATGAAGGGATTGTCGCTTAGATCTGTGCCAGGGTTTTAGGCAAAAAGGGAATAGGATCTTTATCTGAATCCCGTCTGTTAACCAATTTTTCGGAAATTCTGTTTCGGATAATTGAACACCATTATAGGTGCATTTAACATGCATTTCCTTCTTCAAATCCTTGAAATCCTGGTCCCACTCGTTCAATTGAAATAATAGTATGCCAGCGATATTTTTAGCTATTATCAATGAAGGTAATATAATATATTTTCTAAGAAAGGATTGAGTTAATAACACAAAACCTCTTATTGCTTGAGCAAATAAAACGCTATCCCAGTTTTCTGCTATTTCCATCTGTGCTTTTTCTTTTCTTTTGTATTCTTCTTTTTTATCAATTTTTTTTGTCTTTTCATTTGTATAATCAGAAGGTTTTTTATCTTTTTTTTTCCACATCAAATTTCTAAAAATTACTTTCATCGTTCCGGAAATATCAAAAGAAAAATAAAAGGGTTTCTCTATTCTGTCAAAAAAAAAGGGCGAATGGGGATGTACTTGAAATAGTTCCAAAGTAACGGTTTTGCGTCTTTGTGCGCGCATGGAGCCTTTGATTATCTCTCGACGAAAATCCGCTTGTTGCGCATAACGTATCACCGTTACTTCCTCTCTTTTATGAAGATTGTTAGTATATTTGTTATTAGGATTAGTATCAGGATCGGTATTTGGCTGGGTTTTAGTAAAAATCAATGCGCGTTTGCCTCTTCTTGTACGAATTGCACGATTCTCCGCCACGTTTTCTTCGTTTTGTCTCTTTAAATTATCCATTACCATTAATTTATATGACCACTGAGGAACTTTTTTACTAATTTCTTTTATTCCAATAGATTTTTTTCTAATTGTTTTAGTGTTGGGATCGGTTATAACTGCATCGAATAAACATTTTAAAATTTGGATTCGATATTCTGAATCAATTTTTTCTCGTTTGTGTTCTGGAAATGGAAATAAAGAACGTATTTTTACTTTTTCTGTTGAAAATAATTTTCTACTCAATCCGTGTATTGTCTGTTCAAATTCGTCATAATAATTAGTAAGAAGTAGACCATGAATCTTATTTATCCAAACCATTCCTATCTTATTTTTGATAGAAGTTTCAGTTAGGATTACAGGTGAAAATAATTTTTTCATTCTTCCCCGATAAGGTCCATGCACGAAAGGATCATATATTTTAGGTAAGTATTCTTTTTTAGTCTTATCATTACATAATTTAGTCCTTTTTTCGAGTACATCCGGGGTAAGAGATCCTTTATCCAAAACCTCGATTCTACTTCTAAATTCTTTTTTTAAGTTGTTCCTTTTTTGTTCATTGGTGTAACTCCAATGATTATACAATTCATCAGAGGATAGTTTTTCCTTTTCCGTTGTGAAAAAAGACATCCTTTTTTGTATCATTTCCAAAAAAGTTGACAAACTTGCTGGATACGTAAAAGAGATCCTTTCTTTTCCATCACTTTGACATGTATAAAAAAAATAGTGTTCCATTTCATTTCTTACAGCATTTTCAAATCGATTATTTTTTTTATACCGAAATGGACGATTCCATCGTTTATAGTCGAAAAGAAGAGTCGCAAGAGGTTTTTCAAACCATAAAGAATATTTCTCTTCTTTTTCTTTAAATATTTCTAACTTCGAATTTTCTTGATTCCCATCCAGATAAGAAGTTTCATAAACTGGGCTATTTTTATCGCATGTTTCTTTAAAGTGAAAGTGGAATTCATGCTTTGTTTTTTTTTTTTCCTTTCCATTCACTCGGATCTCTTCTGTTTCCTCGATTTTGTCCGGATCCTCCTTT